AACGTAATGTATGCGTGACTTAAGATAATTTACTTAGGGAACATAATATAATAAATAAAAAAATACGGTATATACGATCTAAAGTAAGAATTCCCTACCATATTAGAAGGGAATTGTAAATAAAAAAGGAAAGAGATCTAAAAGATCTTTTTCCTAAAATTCCTGTTTGGACTAGTTATATCATACATATCATATCTCCCTCCGATGAATATTCTCTTTTTTATATTGTTTTATTCATTCAATTCCAATATAAAAAAAATAAATATATTATAAGTCATAATTTGAATAATTATTTTTATGGTATCTGGTTACGGTGTGTGATTAAAAAAAATGTTCTAAAAAAATGTTCTATAGTATAGAACGATTCCCATTTCAATTGATTTCATTTAATTCAACGATTGATCAAAAGAAAATTTCATTTGACTAACAAAGAAATTGAATGAATCAAATATTGATATTGAGATTTTTATGCAATGATTGGACTTAACGAATCCGTCCATTTGAATTGTATCCATGTAGGATAATGATAAAGAAAAGGAAGAGAAGAATTTACAAAAAATGAGATTCAGAAAAAAATGGGTTGATTCGGATAGGGGGTTGAACTAGGCATATGTAATCTAATGGCTATAATTCAATTCTTGTGGATATTTCAAAGACTTATTCTAGAATCCGATTGAATTTAAGTAAGACACGAATAATTAGTTGGTTTACGTTATGGAAGAAACATATGTATATGTGATATTATATTAGATATTGGCTCGTTATATATGAACTAAAGATATATTCAATCCGACCCACTACTGTGAATTTAGATGGATAGGGACTTTAATATGAGTCCCCTTCCATTCCGTCTGTGACTGTGAATTGAATGAATAAAGAGATAAAATCAAGAAAAAAGAACGCGAAGAATTCAACGAATGGTTCGGAACAAAGAAATAGAAGAAGAAAAGCTGTATAGATTCACAAAAAACTGTGGATAGGAACTAAAAAAAGATAAGATATCGAAGTAGTTCTGATGATTCAATAATACTATAAATTTACCTAAATTTGTAGTTCTTAGTTACTTCACTTTGTCTGGATGAATCTTAGCGCTGGAATAGAATAATTAAGTCATAATTCATCGGATGATTGTATCATTAACCATTTCTTTATTTTGGTGCGAGGAACTTATCATGAATCCACTGGTTTCTGCCGCTTCCGTTATTGCTGCTGGGTTAGCTGTCGGGCTTGCTTCTATTGGACCCGGAGTTGGTCAAGGTACTGCCGCGGGCCAAGCTGTAGAAGGTATCGCGAGACAACCCGAGGCAGAGGGAAAAATACGAGGTACTTTATTGCTTAGTCTGGCTTTTATGGAAGCTTTAACAATTTATGGACTGGTTGTAGCATTAGCACTTTTATTTGCGAATCCCTTTGTTTAATCCTATACTTTACTATAAAAAGAAAATTTTTTTTTATTTATGGCCTTGCTTCGTGCTTTTTTTCTAATTATATGAAGATTTGACTCCTACAATTACTTATTCATTGGGACAATAACCCATCATGGGAAAGACTCATTTGAGGATGAGGAATTAGCATACTGATTAGGTTTTTTCCTTCCTGTTTTTAGGCCAATGGAAACCTTTTTTAGGGAGTGTTTCAACAAACGAGGTATTTCGCAATTTACACGAGATTTGGTCCCTAATTCTAAGAAGTACCTTTTTTATTGGGAATTCAAAATTCCATTTATAAATTGAATATATTTGTTTTTTGACTCTGTTTAGAAATCAAAATAGGAAAATAAAAAATATATATAGAATAAAGAAGAATAAAGAAATAGAAAAAGTGATATAAACTTGTTCGATTTTTTGAGTATATCTATAAGGGGGATCCTATGAAAAATGTAACCGATTCTTTCATTTCCTTTGGTCACTGGCCATCCGCCGGGAGTTTTGGGTTTAATACCGATATTTTAGCAACAAATCCAATAAATCTAAGTGTAGTGCTTGGTGTATTGATCTTTTTTGGAAAGGGAGTGTGTGCGAGTTGTTTATTTCAAGAATAGGCTGGATCCAACCAGCTGTACTTTTTTTCTTTATAACTAGGAAAGGGGTGCATGATCCCGTGAATTACTTCTGAATAAATTCATAAATCATATTTTAGAACCATAGCATTTCACAATTAATTGGTAAATCTACTTTGATTCTCTATCAACCAATAATGTGGGATCATTAATATAATATGGTTAAAGCAAAAATTGTTTGAAGTCCAGACGCAACATGGTACTCTTTCTACTACTATGTTAATCCTGAAATGGTTTCAAAATGAATAGTTGGAATTTTTTTGATATAGAGCACTCATGTCGATAAAATGATTTGAACCCTTTATTTGTAAATTTTGAAAAAGGCAGGGGTATTGCACATCCTTTTTATCCAATGCGGACTCGATGACCTATGTATAAAATAAGAAGAATTCTTTGGATTTTAAGAAAAAAAAAACAACTTTGCTGACAATTACATATTTT